AAAAACAACTCAAGGTTCTCTTCCTATGGTGCTTTCAGTCTCATTTGATGCTTATCAAAATAAGCGAGTTCTCGTCCCATACTAAAGTCTGACTTCGATCATCGTCTCCCGTCTGTCCAAATTTTGATGTCACCGGACCTCATACAGCAACTTCTCCCTCACCTTGTCCAAGCTTGATCTTCGACCTTAAGCCGAGCAACTCGAGACGAGGCCCTTTTGAGATAGGCCTTAGGCAGCTAGGCCAGCTGTAGCTATATCTGATCCGTTTGTTCCGCTGTGAATGCTATTGTTATCGTATGAAGTGGTTTTCCCGGCTTCCGTACCTTCTTCAACGTCTTCGGCTTTAACTTTCAAGAGAGAGAAGGAACCCGAGGATATCACTCCTAACCCAAAAAAGGAAAGGCAGACTGTCTCCGGGGACTTATGATCCTCCTATTTCAAGCATTTTACTTTCTAAGGCCTTAACGTCCTGCTTCAAACTTAGGAAACCGTGCTTACTTTCGTCCGGGGATGGATAGGAAGCTTCTCTTCTGCTCCTACTTCGTAAGGAAGTTTAGTCCCTTCTCCCTTTGCTACTGACTTTGCTAGCTCTTTCTGTGTTTCGGGTATTCTATCATTCATAATCATGTCGATACCATACTTTAGCTATCTTACGTGAAGCTTAATTAGGTTTTTTTGGTGGTCTCGTTGAAAGAGAAGTCATAGTCATCCTTGAGTCCATAGTTGCTAAGCACAATGAGACTAACCAAGCAGTTGGCGAGATCCAAAGAGTAGCCTCGAATGCAGACTAGAGATCTGACTTAGAAAGGAATCGAATGAACCTTAGCACTAGGGCACCCCCAAAGGACCCTAGGTACCTCTAGCTAATGAATTCTCAAGCCTGAGGGATAACCCTTTGTTTGAACAAGGGAGGGCAGGGTGCCCCATTAGGATAACCAACACAAGTACAGAATAGGGGTTCGCCTCAAAAAAAGGTCTTTGTCTTGTAGTGCAATATCGAGAATTAGGTAAAAATCATCAGCGGGGATCGCTATGCCATTAAAATGTCTTTGTTTAAGAAGTTCCTTTTAAAAGCTCAAGTGGGGAGTACTGCCCAAGAGCTTGCATCATAAGATATGCTCTCTAAGGGCATCCGCTACCTAGGAAAACAAGAGCTGACAGCCCTTCCTATCCCCGGTAGTTAAGATAGAGTTATCTCTGTCTTTCCTTCCTTCCGTTCAGGGGCACTCTAAAGGCTTTGCAACCTTCAGAGCTGGTTGACAGCGGTCTAGTCCGTATCTCTCGCTCTTTGATAGAAATCTTTCGGTTCTCGGTCTCATCCGACGAACAATCTTCGATTTCCTTATTCTGTGTCCTATCCTTCCTTGCGGATTTCCGCTTTCTGAAGGAATAGCGGGCCTGTGTCTCCGGCTCTGGGAGAACTTTACCTATAGCTAAGATAGAGAGCTTTACTTTAAGCTCGGGCAGGCACTCTTCTTCGGAAAGAGGAGTTGCTTGCCTTACCACACCAACCACCTTAGCGCTGGAAGTTCTAGCAATGGGCAGCTAGGCAAAGGAAAATTAGATAGCTAATTCATATTCATTAGATAATAGATTGTGGATCTCTTTTTAGTGAGGGCAAGCGGATTGGGACGATCAGGTCGGTTGAGGGCAGCAGCACACCAATAGGTCCATTCTTTTACTCTTTGGGTAAAGGGTAGGAGCGTTCTTTCCCTCTCACCAGTACTTACTATAAGGAGTGGGGCGGAACCGGTTCAAACAAAATATCCAACAGCCGCTTTCGAGTGAACTCTTTCCCTGGCTGAAAGGGAAAAGGGAAACTGTACAAGGCATTTTTCACTCGTTTACGAAACCAGTGTCAAAGGAAAGGATTGTTGCACTCTCTTGCTTGAATGAATCGACATTTGTGGATGGTTGTTCATTCAGGATTCTGAAATCTATATTTCAATTTAGAACTACTGAATCTGGATCAACTACTCCGGCTTTAGCCTTTGAAACGATCAATGAAGCTGAAAGAACAAGCTTAATTGGATAGGAAAAACCCATTTGCTAACAGTGAGGAGATTCTAACCTTTCATAACCTTCTCCCTTCCACTCTTAGGAATAAGATTCACTCCAAAACTATAACTAAATTATCCCATACACGGGCCCTGTTACCGCAGGACCAGCCAGGGGTTCGTTCATAAAGGTAGAGCCGATCATGGTTTTCAGAAGGCGGAAATTCTCCTTTCAATCTTTGGATCTGACTTCGGTTTGTCTCTTCTTTTCTTTATCAGTTGTCTAATCGTATGTTTCAAGCATATCCTTAATCCTTAGCCTTTCTACTTGTCTTTTCTTGCCCCTATCTGAGGCGTGTCAATTAAGATCCTATTAAGTAGTTTCGAACGCCTGGTATGAACCTGTTTGTCCTACCAGGAAAGCCTGGGGACCAAACCACCATAGGTCAACTACAGATCTCTCTTCGGCGGGTTAACCACCGATCCGATCTCGTTTTTCGTCGGGGCATACGTACGGAGGTAGGGCAGTTTCAGATCCAGTCTTCGGGTCGCGAAGACTGAAATAAAATCGTGAATTCGGCTGCGAAAACAATAAGCTTAAGCTAAGTTACTGAAGCAGACGCAGACGAGAACGCAAAAAGCCATGCTTTACCTAAGAAAGTAGAGAACAAGTGGATGAAGATGAAGTCTATGTTGAAGAAAGAACTATATCAATAAGCATTTCGTGATTTTAGGGCCTTCTTCAATCAACAGCCCCAAACCTTAAATGTAAGTAAATATTACGACTCTCTGACTTATGAGATCTTTCCACCGGCGGTACCATGCATAAGTCAACATTCTCAACTCAATCTGGTACGAACCAGAAGTTACCTACCAGGGAACACCTGGAGAGCTATCAATATATTATATGTCCCTGGTTCGGTAAGGCCTTGTCACAAGGTCAATAAGCGCTTAAGAACTAAAAAAGAGCCTCATTTTCAAAGGAAGAAAACCGGCCTCCTGAACAAATCCTCTTCGCTTCAAATGGTAGGGTAGTGTCTCGACCCGTGGACAACACTGATGAAATTGCTGGAATAGCGCTTCCCAAAGGAAAGGATTTATTCACTTAATGGAATCTCCTCCTCCTGGGACTAGCTCAAATACTGGAAGACCGCTTTCCTAAGTGCCTGATTCATTTCCTTGCAGCTTTGGGGGCTGATTGAATTGCTAAAATTGGAAGCTAGTGGACTTCCATTCCTTTTACTTGACTATGCTCCCACGGGGACTCATTCAATTTCCTTGAATATCCCCCTTCGGTAGCGGTACTGTCTTGCTCCTTAGTTAGCTAGGAAAAACCAGTGTTTCGAAAAAAGCGTGACCATCCAGTTGAATCTCCTTACTCTCCCGTGTGGTTATGGGCTTGGGCCTGGTTTGGCTTGGGATTGCAAACAATGGAAACTCGTACTCAAAACAACTTATTGTTCTAGGAACGTAGCAAACCGGGCGATCGATATCGGTCTAATCCCGTGTTGCCTGAGTCTTCTATAATAAGTAGTTCCTGTTAGTAAAGGCGGAGTGAGCATGCTTCCACTAGGGGCATTTGCTTCATTAGATACTTGTAGCGCAAACAAGTACTTGAGTTGAATAGCCTTTAATAAGTCAAGGAAATAGCCTCTTAGCTCTTTAACTACCCCTGGAGCAGTGGGCGGGTCAATCAGCACAACAAAACCACGCTTGTCTCTTAGTTGAGGAGTATAGAATAAGTGCCTGATCCTCTCGGAAACAGGAGTGAGATAAAAGACCTAAAATACTGATCAAACTCTGACGCCCAGGTATTATATGTACAAGCACCTCTTCTAGAACACTCAGGAAATTACTTAAGATAGGGCATTTACTGCAGTTCTGCCTTCCATCCCAGACAGCGCTACACCTTGACATACAACCACTAACTGCGGTTAAGCCGACTACTTTGGAAAGGGAAAGGAGAGAACCCTACGCCCTCGGAGCACGAACTCCTTAGGCAGCAACCCTTTCTGGTCGAGATCCGCTCCCTTACTTATTTAAGCTGCCTTTACCGAGAGGCGTTCCTGGCCCATTGCCCCTTGGGTCACTCAATAGCTGGTTTCAGCATACCACTCCATCCCTTTGGAAGAAGACCCTTTTAAGGAGCAGAGGCCTTTAGAGCTATTCCATATTAAGTAAGGCCCAACCCCAACCATACCGCCATAACGCAACAACTGGAAGAGGATGTTAAGCAAACTCCCACTCGATGGATTGCTGCATCCCCTAAAGGAGAAGGTGCGTAGCATTTAGGCCACGGTAGCAAGTCTTCTTTGGAGGAAGGAAGCCAGGGAGTAGCACTAGGGCAAGTAACTGATTTCACTCGTAAACTGGTTCTTTTTTTAATAGTTTTCTAAGATAAGAGGAAATCTCGATTCCCAGATGAACCCAATTCCGCCTAAGGCCGATAAGATATCATTTGAATTCTTCGGCGCAGCACCTCATTTTCGTGCTGCTGGTGCGGCCACCCGATCATATGCGGATTGCCTTAAGGGCCCATCGGTCACTGGAGATAGAGAAGAGTTTGTGAAGCTGCCCTCCACACAAATAGACTAAGACGGTATTCCCTTTGTTAAGTGGGAGGAGGAGAGTCTGCTGCTAGCAAACAGCGGATACAGATTCTCTTTGATAGCACGATTCGGTGGTAGGAGGCCTACTCTCAAGGAGATTAGAGAGTGGTGCTCCAAGGCATGGAGCTTGACTTGGACGAGTTGCTCCTATCGACATGGGTAGTTTGGTAGGAAATGAGTGGGGTTTCTTTGGAACTCTACAATGCTTGGGGGCTTAAAAGCTTAGTGGGAATGGTGGGAAAATTCATAGCTTTTTCAAAGAGCACTCAGCCGCCCCACATCGGTCCGAGCATGTTGCGAAATCAATGCTCGGAGAAAACTACCGGAATAAATTCTGGTGAAGCTGAAATTGAGAGGGAATGACCTGCTCCTTCCCATAAAAATGACCTAAGAAAATCTGCTTATGATCCGCTCAAATTGTGATCCATTTGGACATTCTATGGAAAAGTGCAGATTTAAGTCCAATGAGGGTGACGTGCCGGTGCGCAAAGCAAGCACGCTTAGACTGCGATGTGCAATCATGAGTCCAAATTGAAACTATTACCGCTGGCAGACGCTTATTTTGCCTTAAAGAAGGAAAAGAATCAGTCCCACAGCCTACTTTTACGTTTACAATTTACGGGGCAGAAGATCGAAGAAGGAAGAAGAAGAAGGGCTTTTCTTTTCTCTTCTTTCCTGGATTCCTTCTCTTCGATGTCGATAGCAGAAATCAAACACCCGCCATATACAGCCAAACCGAACTTGTTGTGGATCAAAGTTCGGTTCAGGTTTATAGGAGGTGCTGATGACCGGCAAGACAAAGAAGTCTGATAGATCGGACACACCCCTCTGTCGGAGTTTATGATATTCAACAAGGACCCTCAGCCACTGATCCATCCAACCACGGAGGACAGTGCGTTCGAGGTGCTCCCTCTGAGCATCATTGACCATCGACTCTGGAAAGAGCTAGAGATTGGAATAAGCCTATAAACCCATGCCAGCAACTATTTATGTTGCAAACAGCTAATCCAGTCTTTAAGCCAGCGTTGTTTGACTCATTCCCAGGTGCCATCGATCGTAAGCCAACGAGTAAGGAAGCATGAGTTGAGCTATTTGAAGGAGGGCATAGTAGGCTAGCATCTCGACCAGCAAAAGAAAAATATTCAAAAAATCTGCGGAGAGAGCCCTCATTCCCACTCTCTCTTCCTACCCATCGCGGGGGGCCTCGGCCTCTTCAAGTTTTATGAGAAGAGAGACTAAACCAACAATTCAAAACCTTAGAATACAAATAATATTAAAAAGGCCATCATTAGGGCAAACAAAGCAATGGCTTCGGTTAGAGCAAAGCCCAAGATTGCATATCCAAATAATTGTTTTGCTAATGATGGATTTCGAGCCACAGAATGAATCAAAGAACTAAAGACGTTTCCAATACCGACAGCAGCCCCCGCTAAAGCAATGGTAGCAGCTCCAGCACCTATTAATTTTGCACCTTCTAACATAGAGAGTTGATAATTCTCGTCACGCTCTAAGAATTCTAGATTTGATGTTCCCCCTCCATTCTTCTCTCTGCGCAGCATCATTATGGCAAGGGCAGCCCCAAGAGGCGCCTAAAGTGCTGATCCGAAAAATGCTCGTAGAATTCACGGTAAATCTCTGATTGTCTACCGTGCTGTTCGAGCTGTTGACGAAAGAAAGAGAGACTGCCCTCCATGAGATGTTTTTGAAAGGGATAGCGTAAGTCCTCAAGAGGCTCAAGCTTATCTTGGAGAAAATGGAATGCTTCTTTCCGGATGTCGCTATAGGGCGACAATTCCAGAATTCGTGAAAGTCTATCTTCTTCGAGCATTAAACTATGGAGCTTCTCCTGCAAAAAGCCTTTCTGTTCCAAGACTCGCAGGTCGAAATACTCACTATCCATAATTTGACGATAATGCTCCACATCGAGAGCTTGATTGAAGTTATCTCGAACAATCTGTTCATATTCGCCTTGATTATTTTGAGGGGGCAGGTTGTAGTATTGGAGGTTCTCCAGATTGCGAATGCGAACATAGATTTCGGCTTCGTTCTCGGCTGCAATCACATTCCGAAAGGTAGCCAAGGATTCAGAGCTAGAGGAAGACTCCAAGGCAGGAGGACCCCCTGATTCTCTGCTTAAATGGGCGCCATCCTCTGATCCTGAAGAAACAGCCATGATCAAAGAGGGTGTAAGCACCCCTAAGGAAGCTAAAACTTTGCCGAAAACGACGAGGCGAAAGCTATTCGAGAGAAAAAAAAGAAGAAAATAGATGGACCAGAGGAGAAAAAAGCTCTTTTCTTTTTTGAATCGGTAGATTAGGATCAAAAGGACCAAACAAAATAAGCACCACCATGGGAAACTTGGATTGTCTAAAAAGCGTATAACTATCAAACCAGAGACCAAAGCAGTGCTGGACAAAACGGAAAGTATCATGGTATTATTCCCTGCTATCAAACTGGAACGACCAACGCGGTTGTTCCGATTTCATTTTCTTCTTCCAAGCCCTTCAACGCAACGAAAGGAACAAAATAAGATATGGTCCAGAAAGAATAGGACAAGCTATATTTCAGCTCGAAGGCCCTCGCTAGAGCGAAATAGATAGACACTCTCTGATTTTACCGAAACTCCCGCTTAACGGGAATATATAACCTACAGAAAAGTGGGCCAATCTCCCAGTTGTTCAACTGCTAATCTGGCTCAGTAACCGGGCTTGGACCATGTCTCCCGAACAATTTCAGTACATATGGCGCAAGACGATTCCACATATCGAGGTCGGAATGGGATCGGGTGTTTTCACGTCTCACCGTAGTGCCCGGTCTGTCTTTCTTTCCGATTGATGAACAAGAAGGAAAATGGAACTCTTGGATTTTTTGACTCGCCCCCGGCTACGTGTCTT